AAAATGGATCTCCCCAAGTAGGATTCGAACCTACGACCAATCAGTTAACAGCCGACCGCTCTACCACTGAGCTACTGAGGAACAACGGAGGGTTCCCATATACGGGCAAGATTCTTGTTCTTTGGACCGACCCATGATCATCAGTGTATAAACGATAAACTCAATAAGGTTTTTTATCAACTCTTGGACACCCCACCCTAGAGGTATTGACCTATCAATACAATAGGATCTATAATTATTGCTACCATTCAATATTAGGTATTACTTAAAAAAAGAATAATTCTATTATATAGAACCTTGAAATAAAGAGATAACTTTTAGATTTAGATAAAGGAGGATTGGCGGTGAAAATAGCAGTTTACGGAAAAGGCGGAATCGGTAAATCAACAACTAGTTGTAATATCTCAGTCGCTCTAGCGAGACGTGGTCAAAAAGTGTTACAGATTGGGTGTGATCCCAAACACGATAGTACTTTTACTCTTACAGGATTTCTAATACCTACAATTATAGATACTTTACAATCCAAGGATTATCATTATGAGGATATTTGGCCCGAAGATGTAATTCACAAGGGTTATGGAGGGGTGGATTGTGTGGAAGCAGGGGGTCCACCCGCAGGAGCCGGGTGTGGAGGATATGTGGTGGGAGAAACTGTAAAGTTGTTAAAAGAATTAAATGCATTTTACGAATATGATATTATATTATTCGATGTATTAGGTGACGTGGTCTGTGGAGGTTTTGCCGCTCCATTGAACTATGCAGATTATTGTGTTATTATTACAGATAATGGATTCGATGCATTATTTGCAGCTAATCGTATTACTGCCTCTATAAGGGAAAAAGCTCGTACACATCCACTCCGATTAGCAGGCTTGGTGGGAAATCGTACATCTAGAAGAGATCTTATAAATAAATATGTAGAAGCCTGCCCAATGCCCGTAATAGAAGTATTACCTATTATTGAGGATATCCGAGTTTCCAGAGTAAAGGGTAAAACCTTATTTGAAATGGTTGGATCTGAACCATCCCTTAACTATGTTTGTAATTATTATCTAGGCATAGCAGATCAAATATTGTCCCAACCAGAAGGTATTGTCCCAAAAGAGATTCCAGATCGGGAATTATTCAGTTTACTCTCTGATCTTTATCTAAATCCCATTGGTGGTGGGGGACAGAAAAAAAATAAGAAGGAAATTTTACTTGGGTTTACGAGGATTTAGAATCAACAATTTCTCCACTTCTCCACAAATTGTTGTAAATTTGTTGACAATTGGATTATTTCTTGTTATAATCCTTTTGTGTTACTAGTCTTTTTATTCCTTATTTATTTTACTTATTTCTCCTTAGCCTTTTATTCCCTCCCGATTATGTCGACAAAAATTGTTGAAACTATAACGCTTGAATGTGAAACGGGAAATTATCACAGCTTTTGTCCTATTAGCTGTGTATCCTGGTTGTATCAAAAGATTGAAGACAGTTTCTTTTTAGTAGTAGGCACCAAAACATGTGGTTATTTTCTCCAAAATGCACTTGGAGTTATGATTTTTGCAGAACCCCGCTATGCAATGGCAGAATTAGAAGAAGGAGATATATCGGCACATTTGAACGATTATGAGGAATTGAAAACGCTTTGTATTCGGATAAGAAAAGATAGAGACCCCAGCGTCATCATATGGATAGGTACCTGTACTACAGAAATAATAAAAATGGATTTGGAAGGTATGGCACCCAAATTGGAATATGAAATTGGAGTGCCAATTCTAGTGGCAAGAGCAAATGGACTGGATTATGCTTTTACTCAGGGGGAAGATACTGTCTTAGCTGTAATGGCACATCGTTGTCCAGACCAAGAATTCCCCATTGGTGAATCAAAAGAAACTAAAAAAAAATTATTTCCTTTTCCTCTTCTGAAGGAAAAGAATTTGGTGGAATATGCAAATCATCCTCCCTTAGTTATTTTTGGGTCTTTACCCTCGAATTTGGTTTCTCAGCTTGATACAGAATTAAGACGCCAATTCATCAAGGTATCAGGTTGGTTGCCCGCTCAGAGATATGCCGATCTTCCTTCACTGGGTGATGGAGTTTATGTTTGTGGGGTTAACCCATTTCTTAGTCGTACAGCAACAACTTTGATAAGACGAAAAAAATGCGAATTAATCGTAGCTCCTTTTCCTATTGGTCCGGACGGAACGCGTGCTTGGATCGAAAGGATTTGTCCTGTATTTGGTATTGAGGCCCAGAATCTGGAGGAAATAGAGGAACGGATATGGGAGAGTTTAAAAGATTATCTTGATTTGGTACGCGGAAAATCTGTCTTTTTCATGGGAGATAATCTAATAGAAATATCTATAGCCAGATTCTTAATCAGATGTGGTATGATCGTTTATGAAATTGGTATTCCATATTTGGATAAACGGTATCAAGCTGCTGAATTAGCGCTTTTAAAAAAAACATGTATAAGAATGTGTATGCCCATACCACGGATTGTAGAGAAACCTGATAATTCGAATCAGATACGACGTATGCGCGAGCTAAAACCCGACCTAGCAATCACCGGAATGGCTCATGCTAACCCGTTAGGGGCGAGAGGAATTGGTACTAAATGGTCAGTTGAATTTACTTTTGCCCAGATTCATGGATTTGCCAATGCGAGAGATGTACTAGAATTGGTTACCCGACCTCTGCGACGTAACGAAAACTTAGATAACTTGGATCGGACCACCCTTGTTCGAAAGAACAACAAGTAATATATATATCAGTACTCTTGTTAAATAAGATAACAAACAGATAATATATATATTAATAGCATCATATGTAACAGATATTAGAATATTTCTTAGAAATCAATTATATTAAATCAAATAATCATCAAAATAATTTTTTGACCAAGGTCAAGGGGAGCTTTATCATATGATAAAAGAACTTAGCCTACTATTGAGTCCGTTGTCCTCATGGGTAGAAGTTTCAGGTCCGATCATAATATTTGGGCTATATTATGGATTTCTTGCTACATTGCCTTTTGGTCCCTCTAAAATATATTCCACGAGATCCTTCCTTTTGGGAAAACCTGGCTATGGTATAATAGCCATAAGTGGTTCTATTACGGGACAATTAATAGGATTTTTATCCATGTATTATTCGCCCTTTTATGCAGCGCTGTGGAAACCTTATGCAATAACTTTATTAGTCGTACCATATATGTTCTTTCGTTTTTTCAAAATTATGGACAAACCTTCAAGTTCTGAATCTCCGCACCTCATGAATTCGATCAACAATCCAAAAGCTCTAAGTCTATTTATGGATGGTCTAATGCTTCAATTGTTGAATCCCATTCTTTTAGCAAATCCCGTATTAACAAGACTGGTGAACCTCTTTCTTTTTCGTTACAGCCCTAATATATCCTTTATGATAAGTGGTCTTTGCGGTTGGTTGGGCGGTCATATTCTATTAACAATTTTTATAAAATTGGTATCTTTCCGTATAGATCGTAATTCACTTATCGATTATACTTTATTAAGACGTTATATCAATCGAACCTTTAGTTTACTTATTCTTTTTTATTGTTTGTTATATTTGGGTAGAGCCCCATTACCTCTTCTTAAAGGTAAAAATGATGAAGACAAAAATGTCCGCTCTGTGACTATGGCTAGATATAAACGCTCCGTGGCTATGGCTAGAAATAACTGCTCTTTGACTATAGATCCACGAAAACTTAAAGTATTTTTAAAAGTACGTATAAAAGAAAAGCTGTCATTGATCCGATTGCTGTCATTGATCCAATTAAAGTTCTTCCAGCAACCATGGCCCATTATGTGCTTTGATCATAATAGGGTTTATCAACCGATACGATATATTGGAAATAGCTCATTAACTCGCCTAGGTCCTGTGAGGACCGAAGTCTCTCAATATTTTTTTGGCGCATACTCAAGTGATGGAAAAAAAAGAATCTCTTTTACGTTTTTACCTAGTGTATTGGTCCTTGGGGAAAAGCTCAGTAAATATAGAGATCTTTTAGATACTTCTTGCTCATCTGAGGATCCTTATTATAGATGGAATCATACCATGAAAAGAAAAAGAGATTCTTTAGGGAATGAATTTTCGGATCGAGTGAAAGCTCTAAGCCATGGATCTCCCGCTGAAAATGTTATAGAAAGGAGAGTTAAATTCTCCAATTCTAAGGGGGATTCTTTTACTGAAATGTATGATCCATTCCTTAATGGGGCATTCCGTGGAACAATAAACCAATTTGAGTCCTCCCAAATGCTGAACGATTCGATCATTTCGAATCTTTCGGATTTCATAGAGATATCTATGAAAGACCGTAAAGAGGGATCCCCGAATGATCCATTTGGGTATGGGTACCATATCTCTTATCTTTGGCAGGAATTGGAACACGAAAGCTTTCAACTACCCTGGGAGCCCTTACCTACAGATGCTGTTCGTTCGCTTATCCCGATCACTCCATCTATAGTTTTTTCAAATGTCCCGATCACTAAAGACTTGCCCTCTGATCCGATCCCAGAACTCAATCCAATATATTGGTTGGCATCAGCCTTGAGAGTATCCAATATAAATCTCATACGGCAAATGGCTTCATGTAATGGACCGTTCTACGCAACCTATTTAACTCATTTTTTCAACAAAGTTGGCCGTAAAAAAGTTCCCACAACTTTCATACCAATGGAATTGCTTATTCCTATTTTTAAAAAGGAATATCTTTTCACTTACGAGACTTTGCTTTTCCTTTTCGAGTGTTTGTCGCAATATGAGTGGGCAATACTAATAAATTCACGCGAGAATTTATTATCTTTGGATGATTCAATGCAAAAGAAAGATTTTATTGCCCTTTACAGGGAAATACTATTAAATGAACCTCTCCAAATTAGAGAAATTCGGAAACATGTGCCTCGATGGTCATCTGGTTTGAGGATAGGTGAATATGATGACGTAGACCCAATTCTATTACCATCGAATAGGCTTCTTTCAAGAAAGGTCAAAGATACGGTGACCTTTGATATTGGGCAAAAACGAATAGGAGCAGTTCAAAACCGTTATTCTGCCGAGGCAGATTATCGTCGGAACTTAATCAAAGGATCCATACGTGCTAAAAGACGGAAAATTCTGATATGGAAAAGGGTACAACCGCATGTACATTCCTTTTTATTTTTGAAAAGAAAAGAAATACCCGCTTATCCTAAAGATTATTATGACACGTCCGATTCTGGTAGAGTGGATAAGGAACAAATCGAGGAAGAAGTTAGGGAAAAAATCCAGATAGTCGAAGATCCATTATCCCAGCAGACAATTGCTGAGTCCTTATGTTTAACGTGGCCAGAATTGCACTATTTCAGAAGTTTATTATTAATGGCTCAATCAAATATTAGAAAAAATATGATATTACCCTCACTTATTATAGCCAAAAATATGGGTCGTATTTTATTATTTCAAGCCTCCGAATTTTCCAAAGATTGGGAAGAAATGAGGAGAGAAATGCATGTCATATGTGCTTCTGATGGTACCGAATTGTCTGTAACAACATTCCCAGACAAATGGGAAACACAAGGTATGCAGATAAAGCTTCTATTTCCTTTTCGTTTGAAGCCTTGGCATAGATCCAAACCCCAATCTGCAAAAAGATTGCGTTGGAGTTATTTAACGACCCTTGGATTAGAAACTGACATACCTTTCGGTGATCCAAGCTCAAAGCTAGGAATTTTTTCCAAATTTTTAAAACCCATCTTCAAAAAAGTGAAGAGACGATTGATGGGATCTACAGGAATAAGACGCGTTCCACGAGTTGGATATATAGACAAGAGTGAACTTAATGACCGGATACAAAATAAATTACTAGGTGAGACTACCCCTATGGGTAGTGCAAATGATTCATCCGAAGTTAATGATCAATTTGGATATGAAACCCAAACCATTAATGTGAAAGATCAATATGATTTGATGACCACAATGAAAGAGCGGATCGAATCTATCGCGATCATAAATAGCTCTCCTATAACTGGAATGTCTCTGGTGGATTCAGAGATTCATACCGGATCGAAGGGAAGTTTTAACATATTGGGATCAACATTAAAAAAACGATGGGTTCATATTCGGCGAATACCAGGTTTATTTCGAAATAAAAGTTTACAATTAATCAGAAAAAGTTTCTATTCAATGAAATTTTTTATCAAAAGAATGGACCGAGATCTCTTACCAAGTGTTATTAATTTCATTGCGTCAAATATCAAATTTTGGATTCAATCCGCTTGGATTCGATCCACGAGGAATATAACAACAATTTACGGACGAATATTCATTATCAATAAAGATATTTCAAGAATCAATAGAGGTAAAATTACCAACTACTATTCAATCAACGAAAAAATACAAGATTTTGAAATTCGTCCTGGTCGAAACATGTTCTCAATGTCCCAAGCATATATATTTCACAATATATGGCAGATAAGGGCATTAGATATACAAAGAATATTGGATCACGAAAAACCACAAGATCTGAAAGAGAATGACTGGAAACAATGGTTGAGATGTTTTGACCGGTACAATTTATCCCCACAGATATGGTCTAGGATAAACCCAAATAAATGGAGAAATAGAGTAAATAAGCAATGTACGTGTTCTGAAGAACGATTCATTCCTTATGAAAAACAAGAAGATTCTATATTTGCGACTGTCATGGAACCATTTTTGGGACTACTTCGGAAAATGAACAAACGTTACAGATACGATCTCTTATCATATAGTTATCTCAATTCTACAAAAGATTCGTATATTATAAATTTTACAGATATTCCCGGACCACCAGTACAACCTGCTATACCAGATGAGCGGGATATTACCGCTCGTGAAAGAATTATCAGGGAAAATTTTATTAATGATATTATCGAGGAGGATTGGAAGGGTACCGATTTCAATATCGTGAATGGTCCTCGTTCTACTGTTGATATTGACGATGCTATACGTTCTTGTTATTACGATCATACAACAAGTATTGACAGGCAAAAGAAAAAGACTGATCTTACTACGAATCAGCAGGGGATTGACGAGACGCGAAGAGACAATGTTGGCATTTATGAAACTAAATCGAAATTAATACCAGGAAATTCACTTTTACGGGAAGAACGAGAGCGGAAAAAGATAGAGGAAGAAGAACGGAAGGAAACAACAAATGTTCTAGAACAAATAATAGATCTTAGATCAGATGTTCAGAACAAACAAGTAAAAGATGTTCAGAACAAACAAGTAAAAGATGGTCAAGATCAAAAGGGTCAAGTAGAAGATCAAAAGGGTCAAGTAGAAGATCAAAAGGGTCAAGTAGAAGATCAAAAGGGTCAAGTAGAAGATCAAGATGGTCAAGTAGAAGATCAAGATGGTCAAGATCAAGATGGTCAAGATCAAGATGGTCAAGATCAAGATGGTCAAGTAGAAGATCAAGATGGTCAAGACGATGGTGATAGTGAAGTAGAAAATGGTGGAGATGGTGAAGATGGTGAAGATGGTGATGGTGAAGATGGTGATGGTGAAGTAGACGATGGTGAAGATGGTGAAGATGGTGAAGATGGTGATGGTGAAGTAGACGATGGTGATGGTGAAGTAGACGATGGTGAAGATGGTGAAGATGGTGAAGATGGTCAAGATGATGGTCAAGTAGAAAATGGTCAAGACGGTCAAAATGTTCAAAATGTTCAAAATGTTCAAAATGTTCAAAATGTTCAAAATGTTCAAAATAGTCAAAATGGTCAAAATAGTCAAAATGGTCAAAATAGTCAAAATGGTCAAAATAGTCAAGTAGAAAATGAACAAACTGATGGAAAGAAAAAAAAAAAGAAAGGTCTTTTTCAATACAAAGTAGTAGACGTTCTAGGGAAAAAACGTTTCTTACATCTGGCGAATATTTGCAGGGTTATGTCCGGAATGAAGGATCCGGGAACATATTTTCGGATCCAAGAGGGAAATATTGACCTGAGTCTAATGGCCTTTTGCATTGCTATTCAGAAGAATAGGAGTGCAAATAAAATATCGAAAAAACTTGCTCTTCAGAGGAATGTTCGGGGAAAGGTACGCAATTACAATGAAATAAGGGAAGATAAAAAAATAATGGTCTTACAACCATATCGTTTAAAACGTATAGTGGATGATCAATTCCTGATGTATAAAATCGTAAGTATTTCATTGAAGTCTAAAAAAAGAGCCGGGGAATGGATAGATGGAGATTTTTATGATGGATCTGTGCAACGCGGGAAAATTCTGGGGGATGAAAAAAATATTTTTAGTTCCCTCAATTTAGAAGATATTTTGCTTCCAAAACGTCGTAGAGAATTTCGAATCTTGAATCGGTTTGATCTGGAGAACGATCATGTAGGATTTTCCAATGGAAAAGACATACAAAATGATGAAGAACTCATGGGAAGAGACCAACATCTTAGCGTAGATATAACACAAAAAATTAAACGTTTTCTTTGGCCTAGTTATCGATTAGAGGATATTATTTGCATGAATAGATATTGGTTCAATACAAATGATGGGAGTCGATCCGCGATGTTGAGAATACGTATGTATCCCCTAACTGTCAATTGATAAATTTTTTGCTTCAATTCCGTTTTCGTAAAAAAAAAGAATGGATTGATTCAATGGAGTTTCAGGATATGGCAAAAATTGAACCAATCTGTTCGTTCTGTTTCATCAATGTGAAAAGATTCTACATCTCGTATCATATTTTGCCATAGGTTAAAACCAGATGTTCCTCCAAGAAGATAGGAAGAATCCGACCATTTTTTCTTAAATGGTCGGACGGAACGAATCAGAATTATTATATGAACCATGAAAATGAAAGAATGGATCTAATTCTTTTTTCTGACTCGAAAAAAAAATTAAGCCCTGGAAAAATTTGTGTTTTTTTATGATCAAAAATTTGTCCATTAGTTCATCTCTGATTCCCGATAAACAGAGAGGATCTGTTGAATCTCAGGTATTTTATTTAACCAATCGGGTCCTAAGACTTACCCAGCATCTGCAATTGCACGGAAGAGACTATTCATCCCAAAGGGGTTTGTGGAAAATTTTGAGCAAACGTAAGCAACTTCTGGTTTATCTATACAAGAGGGATAAACTTCGTTACGATGATTTAATTGGTCAATTGGGTATCCGTGGGCTAAAAACCCGTTAATTTCGAAGTTTTCAATTCCAATCCAATTTTTAGAGATCCCGGATCCAGTCGTTCTTTTTTCTTTTTATTTTTCTCATTTAGAAAACGAATCGAAGAGGGGTTACACATGATCATGCTTGCTGAAAGACCCCCTGATGGTAAGTATGGGTCCTCATTATCCATCGATACACGTTGTTCTTCGACTTATTGCTAGATGGTAAAGATTTTATTGGCTGTGAACCTCTATCAGATTATTTACATAGGGGGGGAGGAAGCAAATTGTTTAGAACCGAACAATATCTCCCCTATGTAACGCAATGGGATTATTGCGCTACTATGTTCGCAGAGGCAATAAAGGTAAATGCGCCGAAAAGATCGATCGGGAAATATGTATCCCAAAGGGCTAGCTATAGCAGAGTGATTATGCTAAAGTTGGGTCGTATAGCTTTTTTTATAGCCTGGGTTTTTTCATGGCGAATATCGATGCTCAAACTTTTTATTCTTATATTTTCCAAAAACTCCATTCTCTTCTATTTTTGGAGATAGGGACATGATATATGATCTATTTCTGCTACAGGTATGCGAATGATGCATAATAATTATATCACATGAATCGTTTACCTATGACTATTAAATCTCCCTATAAAAAACTGATCTCCCATCCCCGATTTCGTGGATGAATACACTTCGGATTCTTTCAAAGTATTGCTTGTGGAGTATGCGTTTATGCCTGATTAATCCACCCGTTGTTGATTGGAAAAACGAACGAAACGATTGGTAATTTATAGTATTTATTCTGGAATTTGTATCTTTCGTGAAAATTGTGTTGAGTATTTATTGTTCATCAAATTTTCTTTTTATGATTGAAGAATATGAACTCCCGACCTATGTATGATCGTCATGAATGAAATTATGATTATATTGCTCCGGGACGTTTACCGATATCGGTGATCGAAGATTCGAGAATTAAAACAATTCAAAGTTTAACTTGTCTGTCCAAAGGAACTATGGACGAACATTCTGACCGATTAAAGAATTTCTACCAATTCTTCAGATTCAGTTTGGATTCGATCAGAGAGGACTGATGGGTCGAGACCATACCTTTTTTCCGGATGGATCATAAATTAGGATCAGGATATTTATAATTTGATTAAGAATGTCACATGTATTATTGATCAGAGTCTATTATCAACCAACGGAATTATAGACCAGTTCATGTAATTCCCAGATCCATTGAAATACAAATATTTCAATCCGATTAGGTATGTGGATAAGGTCACTTTTTTTTAGTGAATGCGATCATGAGTCAGAATATTGGAAATTCTCGCGCACATAATGAATCCACCTGGATATCTTTTTCGTCTAATAAGTATGATGAGAAGTATAATTCTATTCCTGATCTTATAATAGAAGATCATTAGATAATGGAAAATAACAAACTAAATATAACTTTTGTATCTGAGAAGATAAAGGTATAAGGGGTTGATCTATTATGCTCGAGCATACACTTATTCGAGTTCGAGGTGCTTTCGTCATTATCTATTGGTATTACGAGTCGAAACATGGTTAGAGCACTTATGTGTCGCCAATACTGCATACGGTCGATTCAAATTCAGTAGCATATTCGGATTATCTTAAAATATAGCCAGGGGCATCTTATCGATCTTTGTTATAGCTATTGTAGACGCTGAAACAGCTATTTTATCAGCTACTGACATCGTATCATATAATCAATTCGTATCGATCAATTTCATTTGTCGAAATGGTGATGAAGTATCGTATATCGGTATATCTCAGAAGATATATATATTCTATATGACCAGAATCTATCAAAATAGATATAGTATTACGGTCGATCAAAAACCATATAAAAATCATTAGGAAAATTACCTGTCATGATTGGACCATATTCGAGGTGATCTGGGGGGATCGAAATGATCCAAAAAATACAGATCGGTTCCAAATATAATGGAGATTACAATTATTGATTCGTTTTATATTCATAATATCCCGTTATTAGCCATCTTTATTGGGCATATATTAGAAGATTTGGCTATATATGATCTTATCAAATTAAAACTTTTTACTAACTAATGGAGATCCAATGGCACATTCGGTCAAAATTTATGATACATGTATTGGTTGTACCCAATGCGTACGAGCTTGTCCCACAGATGTATTGGAAATGATACCTTGGGAAGGATGTAAAGCTAAGCAAATTGCTTCTGCTCCAAGAACAGAAGACTGCGTAGGTTGTAAACGGTGTGAATCCGCTTGTCCAACAGATTTCTTGAGTGTACGTGTTTATTTATGGCATGAGACAACGCGCAGTATGGGTCTAGCTTACTGATCAATATGCACAATAAAAAAGGTTAAATTCATTTCATATTTATATTTTTTTATCCACTGATAAAACCCATACTTGATCCAAGATCTCAAGTATGGGTTTTATCAGTGGAGATGCAAAGTATCTTCTATAATGAGCGAATTACCTTGGCTCGCTCAACTATAATTGTTGGTTCGCCTATATCTAGGGTTCCTTAGTCCCATTATTTCCCACCCATAGAAGGAGGGAATGATCTGATTCGATGGTATACTCTAGGTATTTGTTTACTCTAACTCCTTTTCATTATATATACATTCCGTCCATTACCATTTCCAATTTGATAAATTATTGATCCAATTGAAAGAATAAAGAGTATAACTGGACAGATCTTATTGATTTTTATTGGAGATTGGGAATTGACGGATTTTCCATCGGACCTATTTGACAGGATTTGTTACCACTTTGGCCATTTCAGTTGCTTGGCCAATTACTCAAAATCCTCGATTGTTGCATTTACTGATGTTAGCAATATACAGTAGCCAATTAGGATCATTTGCTCCTCGGTATATTATACCTTTATTTCCTTTGCGGGAACTGGAATAAATTTTAGTTCACCCACTTCTATCCGTACGGAGGGAGGGGGGGGGGAAAGACGTTTCTATTTGGCCACAATACACTGCGAGTAATTCTATCCTTCCGCTAATTGGAGCTTTAAGTATAGGTCTCTAGAGATCTGATAGACCAACATTAGGTTCAGGAATATTGGATAAGAAATAGTATTCTATTTAGGGTTCTTCATCGCTTATACAATGAAATCGCCAATTTTTTCACATACCCGGTTACCCTACATGGGTAAGCGCATTATTATAGTACATGTATGCTTCAGTAGCCGGAGTTCCATTGAAAAAAGGGAATGGGTTAATTAAAACATGGAATTGCTACCTCATACTCATTTTATATTTCTTTTCGCTGTGGTTGGTAATGATAGGAGTGGTTCAAATCGTCTATGCAGCTCCAACTTCTCTGGTCAACAGAATTGGAAAAGGAGGATAGTCTTCACTATCCCATATGGTTTTGTAATTATCGGTTCCACGGCAGATATAGGTCTCAATGGATCCATTTTAAAATGATCTTTCATGAATCAATTGATGCGACATTTTTCTTCTTAGCGGGAACAAGTGACGATAGGATACGTACTCTTCTTCTTGATGAAAGAAATGGTAGGTCTATACTAACTATGTCCAGTAGTTTTTAAACGGCTTCTCTTGCATTGCCGGAAATCAGTGGTGTGGTTTTGTGGCAGAATCTATGAGATTCTCTTCCCGATAAAAAAAAAAATGACTGAATATTCTTCGACCTTTCAAATTGAATCATTGTTATTGCAATAGTGGCAATTGGAACAATATGAACTCCCATCCACTTGTTGTCTATGTTACATTGAATATTCTATATAAGTTGAAAATGTGACGAACTTTCATTTAACAGATTCTGGACCAAGAGATATTTTCATCCTGATATGTCTCTTTCTACTCATAATAGGTAGGTATTGGTGCTTATCCTGCCTGATCCAGTTCTCTCTCTATTCAATTTTTTTATCTTTTGAAATTTGAATGGAATGGAGCAAATGAAGGATTCGTCTTTCTTTTATTTGAATCTAATATAGTTCAAGTTATTTCAAGTAGTGATTCCATCATTCTATAATCACTACTTGAAATAACTTGTACCAGTTATTGATGTCACTTATCAATCACATAAAAGAACTGGATCGAATCTATCCTTCCTTTTCCTTCCAGGAATTCGGTCCATTTATGATTCCAACCATCCATAGCTGTGTAACCCTATTCCTAATAGATTGACCCCCAAATAACGGATCCAAACTATAAAAAATCCTAAAGAAGCCACAATTGCCGGTTCCTCACCCTGCCAACCCTTATTCATTCTAGTATGCAGATAGATTGCGAATATGGTCCAAGTAATTAATGCCCAAGTCTCTTTTGGATCCCAGCTCCAATAAGATCCCCATGCTTCATTGGCCCATATTGCTCCAGAAAGAGTACCTATGGTTGAAAGAGAAAAACCGAGACCAATCGCACGATAACTCCAATGATCTAATTGTTTAATCAATTGACATTTACGATAATTCGTTGTTGAAAAATCAACAGTGTATTGCAAATAACTTTTTTGCTTTTCATGTGAATAAAAATTTTCATTGGGAAGAATGGATCGGGAAAATAAATTGTCCATCGCACCAAAAACAACCTGTCTATTTACTCCGGACATAATCACTAGAAGAGCTATGGATGCTAGGGATCCACATAAAAGGGTTGCATAGCTGAACAATATCATACTTACATGCATCATTGACCAATGAGATTGTAGCGCGGGTACTAACATTCCGGATCGTTGCATTTCCTCCGGAAGACCTAAAGTAGCAAAACCATGAGTTAACATAGCACTTGGCGCGGTGATTGCACCTAACCACCGATCATCTCGACTCCGTACTTCTAGAAGTATATGGAACACGGATGAACTCCAGGAAAGGAACATGAATGATTCATACAAATTACTCAACGGTAAATGTCCTGAATAAAGCCAACGATTAATTAATAATCCCGTTGTACAAAGAAAAGTAACTATCATGCCCTTTCCTCCCGAACTACTTAGTCCTTCAATTCGATAAACTAAGGTTCCCCAATAAATGAGAGTGACAACCAAAATGAGAGAAAAAGAGATGTGAGCCAATATATGTTCTAAAGTTATGAATATCATAATAAACTCATTTATTCGTTTTATTCCCGAATGAGATCTATGATGGAAAGATAGGATTGATCCATCACAATGAAAATAGATTGAACATATATTGTTACATAGGAAGAAGTGATTGATGAGATCTTCCTGCTGGAAAAATACCGCCACTCGGATTTGAACCGAGATGCTCTCGCACTGCTTCCTAAGAGCAGCGTGTCTACCAATTTCACCATGGCGGCTTCGTAGGGACCATACTAGCTTATTTACACCAGATCGTCAATGTTATGGAACGTGTCTAGCAGAGGGAGTGATCTGTGAATATAATATAAGTCCAAATAAGATCTAAGTTCGGGCATTAACATTTGAATCAATTTTATGTTGGTTGATAGTTATAACGGAGCATGGCGCAGCTTGGTAGCGCGCCATCTTGGGGTGATGGAGGTCGTGGGTTCAGATCCCGCTGTTCCGAAAGAGAATGGTAAATAGTCACATGCGTTATCGTACAAAGAATATATGTAAATTTTCGCTTATTTCGCTTACGATGGGAAGAATCGGAACAGCTAGATTCCAAACAATAAATGGTTATACCATCACTTTCTCATTTTTTTTGATTGGATGGTTTGATTATATACATATCTAGAACGAAACTATGTTTCTGATCCATGATCTCCATATGATTATTATCATGTTAGACTTTCCAATTTTAGGGGAGACATCCAAATTTATTTATAGCTCCCAATAATATTACATACAGGCTAATATTACCATA